TTGCCAAGACCTATCTAGTTCTATATATCTTTGGAATTCTTCCATTTAAAATTAGACCGAAAACTAAAAAAAAGCAGGGGGTTTCTTGGATTATCAAATGATACATAGTGCGATACAGTCAAAACAAGGTATTCTATTCTGAAATAATAAGTACCTCGGAGACAGATAAATTCATCAACGGATTCTCTATTTTTTTCCATCTAATTCGTTTTTTTATAGGATAACAAAGCAAGATGGTTAGAAATCCTTTATTTTTTCAACCCAATCGCTCTTTTGATTTTGGAAAGGTATCTTTATCAATATACTGTTTCTTCTACACATTCATCTCCATATAGAAAACGGATAATCTAATAGTTAGGATTCACTAAAAACGAAATAATTCACTCGTGGGAGAAGCCTTTCCCGCATCAGGCACTAATTTTTTTTAACGTTTAATTAGATCGGGTAATCATTCAAATTACGAAGATAAGCTCGTTGCTCTTTCTTTCCCTAGAATTTGAACCATAGGGCTCGATCCATTTATTCAATCGACCAAACTTCCGAATTCATTTCGTTCAATTCAAAAAATGTTTGGTACCGATTTGGTACGAATGAAATATTCTCCGAATTCTCGATTGATACGACATGCTCTTTTTTCCATTCATTTCCTTTCAGGATCAGTCGTGGTCTGATAAACTCTACCGATGATGTAGACGAATTCCTTGCTTCATCCAAATATGTAAAAGATCCTAGCCGCACTTAAAAGCCGAGTACTCTACCGTTGAGTTAGCAACCCCCAAAATAGATATGTTATGTAGATACAATCGGGATCAAAATAAAATTCAAATAAAAAACTTTGATTGTAATCTGTAATCAAAATCTTGAATTAGCAATAAATCCAACAAACAAAGTTTTCTAATTGATTCTGAACATAAAAACAAAGAGATCAGATGACAATACAAGAAATTTTTAGATAAAATAAAAAGCATTTCTAGACAAAATATTATCCCTTTTTTTTGAATACAAATTTTGTATCGCAACAAATTCAACGAATCCTTGAATAAAGTAAAAAAAAAACCTATGTATTGGGCAGAAGACATACCACTTTTTATTGATTTTTACTTCACGATTGAATTAATTATATTTGTTCAATACACTCTTGTCAATATAAAAAATACAATTACTACAATTACAGTGTAAAAAGAAACAAAATTTCATTTCATAATTTAATAATAATAATTAATAATAAATAGAAATAGTATAGAAATTATGAAATTGAAATATAAAGAGAAAAATATAAGTTAAGTATAACAAAAAAAACTTGTGTTGGATTGGCACTACATAAAAAATCTACATAAATAGATGAATAGAAAAGGAAGAATAAAAAAAGTTATACCAAGCTAGAACCTCATTCTCTCTTTTTTTTTTTATTTCATTAATTGAACTTCCTTTAAGTAAGTCAAAATTCTTTAAAAACCTCTGCCCTCTTTAAAATATCATAAACGGTTTCCGTAGGTTGAGCGCCTTTTTCAAGAAAATATAGAATAGCAGGAACGTTTAAATAAGTTTGATTCCTTATTGGATCATAAAAACCCACTTTTCGCAGATCTCTTCCCTCTCTTCTGGACCGAACATCAATTGCAACGATTCGATAGACGGCTCATTGGGATAGATTAGATCAACGGCAACCCCCCTTGGAAACGTATAGGAAGTTTTCTCCTCGTACGGCTCGAGAAAAATGATTCGAAGTTATGTATTAGAATGGCAAATCAAAAAAGTCCATAAAATCATCAAATGAATTAAATGAAGAATTAAGTCCTTTTTCTTTCCTAAAAAAAGAAAATCATTTGTATACTCATAACTCAAGTTAAATAACTTTCAAATAGCCAAAAAAAAAAAATCCTTTGGCATTTCATTTATTGAGCAGTCTCGAATACCCTTTTTTGTCTCATTTAGAATCGATTTGAATTCTGCATTCTGATTCAAATCCAATTGTTAATTGGTGCGACAATCCAATATGAAAATAGAAAATAAAAGGATGTTTCCTTGTTCCGGAATCTTTTATCTTTGTTTTGAATCATTAGGTTTAGACCTTACTTCGTTGATTTTTAATCCTTTCAAAAATGATAGCAACATACCTTTTTGTTATTTCTTTCTATCAAAGAATCATATGAACGGCGGATTCCCACACGATATATATAATTTTTATCGAAAAGGTTTTATCAATCCCAACAAAATTTCCTTTAAGATTTGAAACTTGCCTGATTGGGGTCCTTTCGGTATCTCTGTCAAAGATATACTTACGAAGTTGTTCCAACTTATTGATTAACATTAACCCTAGACCCTTTCCCCTTAAGAAATGAATCAATACTTTCTACTCGAGCTCCATCATGTACTATTTCCATCACACCCCAACAAAAAATGCGGGTTCGAGTGGAGGAGAACAAAGGATGTCGAGTCAAGAGCATCCCTTAATTAGATTATAGAATGGTGGATATAAGAATCCACAACAGATCATGTCCTTCAAGTCGCACGTTGCTTTCTACCACATCGTTTCAAACGAAGTTTTACCATAACATTCCTCGAATTTGGAACCGCTATGCGGTTGATTAAGTTATAGAATCATGAATAGTCATTAGTTCAGTTAGGACAGTCGGCACATAAGATTTAGAATATATATTAAGTTATTTTTCATTTTTTTTTTTTCAATTTCAATAATGAAAAAAAATTCCAATTTGTTTTACATCCAATAAAAACAATAAAAATGAAAAAATCGATTGGAAAAATACAATTTCTTTTCCCGGAATGAATAAAAAAATAACAAACTTCCTTCTATTCTATATGAATATGAGGGCCGGGTATATGACACCCCCTTTTTTTGGAATTCAAATTCGTGTAATCTATAAACCCATCTTGCCTAAATCCCCAACAGATTCAGTTGTATCTGCGCGGCATTTGAACACTTATCATCCCTTTTTGTGAATTTGTGAAATTTAAAAAAAGATAAGATTCATTTTGGTTAGAATAATTAGCGGAAAGAATCAAATTCTATCCAATATTACACTTTAGAAACGTAAAAATACAATTTGAATTATTTACTAGAATTACACATGCCCTTACTCTGGGACGGAAGGATTCGAACCTTCGAATAGCGGGACCAAAACCCGACGCCTTACCACTTGGCCACGCCCCACTTTGATTTCTATTCGACACTAATAAAGACTAATGTTGTTATTGATTGTTCGTCAATTCCAGCCAAAATAGCTAAAGAAAAAATTAGATTCTATTGTTAGTATTTTGACGCATGTAGATATAGAATTATCCTGAATTTATTGATCATTACATATAATTACATTAAGATATTGTATGTAAAGTAGAATTTTTTCTATTCTCAAAAGAGAATGGAAAGTTTTTTGGTTGAGTGAGTAAGTTCAAAAAAAAAAAGAAGGATTTTTGATCTTTCTTTTTTTATTTTCTTCATTTTTTCCTTCTATGAAGAACTCAATCAAAATACAATTATCTTAAAAACAAAATGTCTGTTATGCTTAATATCTTAAGTTTGATCTGTCTTAATTCTGCCCTTTATTCGAGTAGTTTTTTCTTAGTCAAATTACCTGAAGCCTACGATTTTTTGAGTCCAATCGTAGATTTTATGCCAGTCATACCTGTACTCTTTTTTCTCTTAGCCTTTGTTTGGCAAGCTGCTGTAAGCTTTCGATGAAATCTTTCATCTTGTCCTAGAAAAATGAATGATTTTTTCGAGAAAAATGATGCGAATACTAATAATTGATAAGATCAGACAAATCTTACAGTATGAACTCTTGATTCAAACATGAGAATTCTTGGATAACCGCGATTCGGATCGCCTCCTTTTACCATTCTAACTATTTTGATTTTCCGTGAATGAAAAACCTTATTGTGATCCTCCACAGGTGGGTATAAAAAAAATTCTTTTCGATTTCTAAAAACTACCTTCTTTGGTTTTCGGTATCAAAATAGGATATGCGGTATAAAAATAGATTCTCTATTCTCTTTTTTCAAAAAATAATAATAATAATCTTGGAGATTGTGTAATGCTTACTCTCAAACTCTTTGTTTACACAGTAGTGATATTCTTTGTTTCTCTCTTCATTTTCGGATTTCTATCTAATGATCCAGGACGCAATCCTGGACGCGAAGAATAAAGGGGGGTTTCTTTACTTGATTTTTCATTTTATAAAATTAGAAATAAAAATAGATGAAAAAAAAAAAATAGAAAAAAATTCTATTTGATATTTGTAATTATATATAATTTGTAATTTTTTTGAAAAAATCAAAAAGATTGAAAAAATTCGAAAGATAAATCAACTATTAAGTCATTAATGGAAACGGAAAGAGAGGGATTCGAACCCTCGGTACGAATGAATCGTACAACGGATTAGCAATCCGACGCTTTCGTCCACTCAGCCATCTCTCCCCATGGAAAAAAATAAAAAACTAATATTCAAAAATTAAATAATATAAAAATATTATATAAAATAATTCGAAATATAATTCTATAATAACAATAATATATATCTACAAAATATACAAGTTGTATTGTGTAATACAACTAGGTACAAGTTTTATCTGAAATTCCAATCAGTTAGATAAATTAGAAAGATTCAATAAAAGATTCACAACACAATCACAATATAAATTTGAGTTTATTGACTTATTCGAAAAATATATATATTCTAAAATAAATACTTCGATGCCATTTCTTATTATCTTTTCTTCCCCCTTTTGCTTCCATTTTTTCGTTTTTTTTCTACCGCTCTTACTTTATCTTTGTTAGTGAAATCTATAATCTAATAGTTAATAATTGATAAATCAAAAACTTTCAATTGAACTCCTTCCTTAGAATTCATATTTTTACTTATTCTCCCCCCGATCTTTCAAAATGGAAACTTAGGCAAGTACCTTGATATACACAAATTTAGTTTAGTTTAATTAAAAAAAAAAGAACATATTTAATTTAGTTCCTTCATGCTTAATATACCTACTATAACTAGGATAATTAATTTTTTGCGTTTTTTACTATTGACTTTAATTATAACTTCCGTTTTATTTATAGTTCTGAGTAAGATAGGACTTATTTGAAGTTAATCGAATGAACAACTCAAGAAATCTTTATGTGGCATTCCATATATTTTTTAGCTCTTTATCGCGTCAATTGATAATTTTTGGTTATTGAGATTCATGGGCAATTCAGATTAATATTTAGAGATAGATATTACCTTTTTCTTTTTTTTTTCAAAGGAATTGAAATGATTGAAGTTTTTCTATTTGGAATTGTCTTAGGTCTAATTCCTATTACTTTGGCTGGATTATTCGTAACCGCATATTTACAATACAGACGTGGTGATCAGTTGGGCTTTTGATTAATTAGATTAATTAACAAATATTTTTTTAATTGACCTCCTGTAGATTAGAGAAAGTAGGAGGTCAAATCTAGATTACTGCTCAGTTATTTCAGTCTAATTCGATAATTAATTCGATTCGACCTAACAAGAATGGAATCGCGCTCTGTAGGATTTGAACCTACGACATCGGGTTTTGGAGACCCACGTTCTACCGAACTGAACTAAGAGCGCTTTCTTATCATAATAGATAAGACTGTAAAGAAACCTTTTTGTAACAAAAAACTACATCTGCATCCTGCATGCATATACTTCATATAGAGTATGATAAAAAAAATGAGAAATTCTGTTTTTAATCGATTTTAATTAAAATGAAATTCCTCCTTACTTCTCAGAGGAAAAGTAATTAGGTAGGGATGACGGGATTTGAACCCGTGACATTTTGTACCCAAAACAAACGCGCTACCAAGCTGCGCTACATCCCTTTCAATTCAATTGGTTTTTATAGTGTAATTGTAAAGAATCCTTGTCTTGTTTTCCACATCGCTATTTCCTATATACATAATTTATCTTGCCATTTCCTCTTTTTGGTCTCATATCATATAAGGTATAATAAAAATATTTTGATATATATGAAAAACCCGTCGTAAATTAAAAAATACTTTTCGGGAATGCTCAGCAGGAAGGGGCATGCTACTCTATTTTCTGAAAAAAAAAAATATTTTATCTACCGGATCGTTGTACATTTATTTTAATTTGACTTAGCTTAGGGATTTTGTGTACAAACAAAAGTAGTCTTTTTTAACTTTAAACTATCTATGCATCTGATCGTAGATTAGATATGTATTGCCTTTCTTTTATATATTACATTAAAGAAAAAAAACGAAGGAGGATTTTCAATGCGGGATCTAAAAACATATCTTTCCGCGGCACCGGTCCTAAGTACTCTATGGTTTGGGGCTTTAGCCGGTCTATTAATAGAAATCAATCGTTTTTTCCCAGATGCGCTGACATTCCCCTTTTTTTAATTCTAGTTTTTGACGTGGTAAGGGGGTAACGAAGATTAGAGATAGAATCAACTATCTGTGATTAATCCCCCCTTATTTTAATAATATAAAAATATTCGAGGGGAGAAAGACGAAAAGTAGATTCAACCTCATAAAAACTTGGGATCCGGTTCGAATGAAAATCTCTAAAAAAAGGGGGAGAGTGGAAACGAAAATGTGAATCTAGGGTAATAGGTATCATACAGGCTATTAAAATGAGATATTGTGATTAGAAATATAGTTAGAAACCTTTTGATTACGGAGTATTTCTTAAATTTATTTACTATAATTACTCTATTGATTGTGATTGCAACGAAATCTTTCTAATTGTATTTGTATTTCGAGTTAGAAACTTCTATTTTTTGATTTTCCTTTCTTCTTCACTTCGGGACGAAAATAATAATAGAAAGGTGGCTTGAATCAAAAATCCAAAGGAGGTTAGGTTGATGGCTGAGGGTAAAGATGCCCGAGTAAAAGTTATTTTGGAATGTACCGGTTGTGTTCGAAAGAGTGTTAATAAGGAATCAAGGGGCATTTCCAGATATATTACTCAAAAGAATCGACACAATACGCCTAGTCGGTTGGAATTGCGAAAATTCTGTCCCTATTGTTACAGACATACAATTCATGGAGAGATAAAGAAATAGATCGAACCGAACGTCTGCCTATCATTCTTTCAAGGAAGGGGACAAAACTATTTTCGTTCTATTTTATATAAATAAATTAGATATTTATATAAATATTATAGAAATATCAAATTTCTATTTTATATATTTATTTTAATTTTATAAATAAAAATATATATATAGAAATAAATATATAAAATTAAAATAAATATATAAAATAGAAATAAACAAACCAAATCCTATTTCTTAATTCGAATTTTTTTTTATGTCCAACCGAAATAGGATTTTCGGTATATTATATTTTATATTAAGGAATAAACTAAACAAACTATGAATAAATCTAAGCGACTCCTTATTAAACGCAAGCGACCTTTTCGTAGACGTTTGTCCCCGATCAAACCAGGGGATCGAATTGATTATAGAAACACGAATTTACTTAGTGAATTTATTAGTGAACGGGGAAAAATATTATCTAGGCGAGTAACTAGATTGACCTTGAAACAACAACGATTAATTACTCTTGCTATAAAAAAAGCTCGTATCTTATCTTTGTTACCTTTTATTAATAATCGCAAAAAATTTGAAAGAATCAAGCCGACTACTAGAACTGATAAATTTAGAAACAAAAATAAAAAATTTGAAAGAACCAAGCCGACTACTAGAACTGATAAATTTAGAAACAAAAATAAAAAATTTGAAAGAATCAAGTCGACTACTAGAACTGATAATTTTAGAACCGAAAATAAAAAATAGGTTTTTTTAGAAAAAAAATAGGTCTTTATACAATTGATAATTGAATCAAAAACAAATTCTAATCTTAACTCAAAAATGGGTTGCTGGTTTGTTTTAAAAAATATGAGAATCTAGATTTGATTGCTGTGTCGTAGGATAATAAAAAATCGGGGAATTTTTTTTTGAATAGGTTTTTTGATTTTTTTTATGGATTGTATTTTATCAGACTAATTTCTACTCTACCCTCCCGGAGTTTATTCTCCGGGGAACTTGATTAAAACAATTTTGGGGGATGGATTCTTTCCAATCTTCTTTTTTTATGACCTCATTGGAAATCAAATCATATAAAGACAATTCCTATTTAATATAGCTATTTGCGCAAGTATTTTACGATTAAGAAGCGATTGTCTCTTGCGCAGATCATTTATAAATTTACTATAACTAGAACTAGAGTATAGCCCTTTTTTGCGAATTACTGCGTTTATCCGAGTGATCCACAAACGACGAAAATCTCTCTTTTTCCTATCTCTATCCCGCTGAGCCGAAACCAAAGCCCTTCTTTTCTGTTGAGCAATAGTTCGAGTAAGTTTTGAATGAGCCCCTTGACGGGATAAACAACTTTTTTTTCTACGTTTCCGAGCTATATATCCTCGTCTAACCCTAGTCATTGAATAAATGAAACTTTGATGAATAACTAATTGATTTTCTTTCTTTGAGTTATTCTTTTTTCCCTTCCTGATCGATCTATTAATAACAAAACGTAATTTTCCAATGTATAAAATAAGAATTCCAATGGCTTTTGCTACTATAACCTTCCCGACCACGATTTTTTCTTTTTTTTAGACATTTATTTTGCCTTGAAACAAGACAAAAAAATAAGAAATTGTATTGGTGTATCAAACAAATAAAAAAGAAATGTAAATTCAACTTAAATATAGATGAATAAAGAAATAGTGGGTTCCTTCGTTTCTATGGTTATTTCTTAAACGGTGAGGTCCTCTCTATACACCGGAGCCCTTTACTTCATTTACTGAATGTTATTGATAACTTGTACAGTTCAAACTTTTTGGCTCTACCCATGAATTATCCAGTAATAGGTCTTTTACAATGAGATCCACTTATACAGTAACGGTATTGAATTTTGAAGGTTAGCTAGATAGCTGGCCCTGTTAGTCCGTTCTTGCAAGAATGGGAGCATAATTTTTTTGTTTTGCCCTAAAAATAAGATTACCCGCTTAATGGATAACGTTCGCTACCAATGGGAAATTTTTTCTCATCTTAAATCAATCGGATTTACACCAATGGAAACCATAAATTTCATATGAATAGATCTTTTTCATTTTAGATAGTGACTGGAGTTCTTCCATTTTATCTTATTCACTGGTAATGATCATTAATACTGGAAAAATTCTTTCCTTTCATTTGCTTTTTTGTTCCATCCATATTATAATATAATCTGAACGAGTCACACATACACCCTAGTACATATTCCTCGGCGCTGAGGACATCCCCGAAGAGCGGGGGATTTCGAGACATTTCTGACTGGCTGTCTTGCGTTTCTAATAAGTTGTTTAATAGTTGGCATGTTAAATCATATATATAAATGGACAACAAGTTTCAATCAAAACTAACTGAATGAGATTATGAAAAGATAGTTCGAGTTAATGTAAGATTAGAAAACGAAGAGTAAACTGGGCTGTAGTTATTATCTCTAGAGCGGGTGGGACAAATTGCATAGCATTCATAGCCATTCCGTATTCATAACCGAAAAACAGAAAAAAATTTATGTCTTATTCTATTCCATTTCTATTAGAAAAAAAAGGGATATATTAATTAAAGGAGCATTTAATATGGTATTCGATTCCATTTTTTATATTATTTTTTATATTATTCGTGTTATAATGTAAAAAACACATTAATATTATATTATTTTTAATATTTCATATTTTAATTCTTATTTTAAAATTTGTTAAATTATATATATATATATATATTATTTATTCCATATTATATCACATAATATATTATATTTTAAAAGGGTTATCTTATTTATGTTCTTTATGTTTATTTATATTTAATTATATTAGAGGTACTATATCAATCAATAATATTATTTATTAGTTACATTATGTAATATTTTTTATATTATTATTTATATTCTTTAACTTTAATTTTAATATAGTAAAGTTCTTTTTTTCCTGAAGGAGGTTTGATAGATATGGTTCAAGAAAACTGC